TGCTTCCGTTGCTGACATAAAAACATCTCTTTCCATGTCTTCGGATACAACCCATAAGGGTTTGCCTGTTCTTTGTACATAAACCCTTGTGAGGGTTTCACGCAGTTTCAGCAATTCTTCCGCTTCCAGGATAAATTCTCCCGTTTGTGCCTCATAAAACGAACTAGCAGGTTGATGGATCATTACCCTGATGATATAACAGTTCCTCTCTATCTCGCACGATGAAGCGAAGAGAAAAGAAAGATAAAGACCTATAGAATAGGAAAAAAGATAGAATTGAACAACCGTACGGGCATCTTTAGTGCATTGCATATGCATACGGCTTTAGAATAAAATTGACCTTTATCTTCCAAGAAGGAGAAAGGTAAAATATACCAGACCTCGTGGGTTAAATGATCAAATTGCCATCCTTCCTTTTGGAATAGTTAAAAACTACTATGATGGCTCCGTTGCCTTATATATGAATATATTCATTTTTATTGTTTTTTGTTTGTGATTCGGCAATCCCAAAGTTTCTTTTTGAGGCAATCAAAGAAAAAATATTGTTTTTTCGCATTCCTTGCATAATATAAATATTTTGAAGAGCCTTCCGGTGTGAACAAAAAAGGTTTGTGACGCTGAGCGGGGCTCCCGATAAATAATCGAAAATCAGAAATACCCCTGACTCCCATACTACTCTCTCGATACATAATCTAATGTTTTGAAAAAAAAAAACAATGCAAAAGTTTATCATATCGAATTCGAAGTGCCATGCTATTATTACTTAATATATATTCATATTTCATAGGGCGAAGGCATAGTCTTCTTTTTTCTCTTAAATCATTGGCGCCAAGCGTGAGGGAATGCTAGACGTTTGGTAATTTCTCCCCCGACCAGGATAAAGGATCCCATTGAAGCGGCTAACCCCATGCATACTGTATGGACATCTGGTCGTACAAATTGCATAGTATCATAAATAGCTACTCCGGGTATTACCCAACCGCCGGGAGAGTTTATAAACAAATACAGATCCTTGTTATCATCTTCAATACTAAGATATATCATAAGACCAATAAGTTGATTTGAGATCTCGCTATCAACTGCTTGTCCTAAAAAAAGTAATCTTTCTCGATAAAGTCGGTTGATTAGGATACAATTGTACCCCTTAGGAACCGTACACGCGTCTTTTGACGCATACGGTTCAAAAAAATTGTGAAAACAAAAAAAATCAATGTATGGATTCCCGTCCTCTTTCTTTTAGTTTCTTTCTGACTTCTAACGAGAGGGTTTTGTCTTCTTCAATAAAGACGGATTTTTACTTTCTTTTAATTCTAAAAAAAATAAATAAAAAAAAATCACTAAACTTTTTGAATTAACTTCTCATTGATGTATTGTTTCATCGCGATTCAATCCAAATCGCGACGGTATTCTCTTGTTCCTGAGTGGGTCTCTTTCATCTTTTTAGGTTTATGCTCTACTCCGGGTAAAGATTCGCCCGATTTGGATTTGCACATATAGGACAAGCACTCCCGCATTACCATTTATTTTTGTTATGACTTTCTACTTTTTCAATTCACTTCTATCGAGTTTGTTCATTAACAGTTTAAGATCAACTCGGTTGAATCGTTTTTGATAGAACTCATAATCATAGATATATTACCAATTCTCTTGGGTTTTTTAAACGGAGCCTGGATACTTCATTTTTTTTTAGTCCAACCAAGACAACCATAAATTATTCTAATTGATAATAGTAATATAAATCCTCCTAAAATGGATCTAATTGTACTTCACGCTCCAAACTTTTGCTAATTCAATGAATCTTTATTGGGCGAAACAGAGGATATCTCGATTGTGGGAGAGAACGGGGAAATTCCATAGGACCCAATATATCTGACAAGTCGCACTATACGTCAACCCAAGATGCATCTTCCTCTCCAGGACTTCGGAAAGGGACTTTTGGAACACCAATAGGCATTAATTGAAAGAAAAAAGAACTAAGTACTATATTTTACTTTGATGTGGAAACGTAACAATATGATTTTTTTGTCTTTAGAATGTTGGCTTTTATCGTATTTTTTTTATCCATAGATTCGAAAAGGTCATAAAGAAAAGCAGAACGAATAAAGTCAAATTATTATGAATAGGGCGAAATACGTACGCATTCGCTCAGAGAAAATGGTATTAGCCCCGTTGCGTATTGATACTTATCGAGTATAGAATAAACCTGCTTCTCTTTGTTCCTACGAATAGAATTGTTCCATTATTTTATTACCAACAAAATAGAACAAATATTAACCCCTGCTCTGAAATAATTCACCGAACGGGGGAGGTCCATAGATAGTTATAGTAGAGTCTTTTCCAATGCAATAAAGTTACGTAGTGTTTATTTATCTTTGATAAAGGGGTATTTCCATGGGTTTACCTTGGTATCGTGTTCATACCGTTGTATTGAATGATCCCGGCCGGTTACTTTCTGTTCATATAATGCATACAGCTCTGGTTGCTGGTTGGGCCGGTTCGA